AAATTGCGCCGATTTAGCAATTGCGCCAGAAAATAATAGAAAGGCACACAAAGTAACAAATAAAAAATGAATTTGGTTATTATAAATTAAGTTATTCAATATTTTGAATAAATCCCCAAATTCGAAACTGCCCGTTATCCAATAAATGCCTAAAATTCCCAATAATAAACCAAAATCTCCTACACGATTAGTTACAAACGCTTTTTGACAAGCATTCGATACACTAGGTCGTGTGAACCAAAAACCTATTAATAGATAAGAACACATTCCAACCAACTCCCAAAAAATATAAATTTGTATCAAATTAGAACTAGTAACTAATCCCAACATTGACGTATTGAAAAAACTCATATAAGCAAAAAATCTCAAATAACCTTGATCATGAGACATATAATTGTCACTATAAAAAAGAACCATAATTCCAACTGTAGTAATTAATACTGACAAAATAGAAGTAAGTGGGTCAATCAAGTGTCCGAACTCTAAAGAAAAATCATTATTGATAGTCCATGACCATATATATTGATATATAAAACTGCTATTTATTTGGTAAATAGACAAGTCGATTGAAAAAATCATGACTATGCTTAACAAGAAAAGGCTTGGAAAAGCCCACGTACGGCGGAGTTTTTTTGTTTCCGCCGGAAAAAGTAGGAGTCCCGCTCCTATTAACATAGGAATTGGGAATGTAACAAAAGGTATGATCCACGAATATTGATATATCTGTTCCATAAAAAACTTTTTTATTTTTTAATTAATTGTTTCTTTTTTCTGATTCATCGGCTCTTATATTATATCTTTTTAAATAAGTCAGTCAATAAAGAAAATATGGAAGACTTCAATTGAATTTTATATTCTTAATTATTTTGAATTTTCCAAAATACTTCACATATTTAAATCAAAAATTTCAAATTGGTCAAATTAAATAAAAAAAAAAATACTAGTGAAAAAATACTTATTCTAAAAAAAAATGAATTATTACTAATTACTATTAATTACACATTACATAATTAATTCCATAAACATAATTACAAGTTTTTTATACTTTTTATACATAGAGAAAGGAAAGAAAAAAAAAATACTAGTGAAAAAATACTTATTCTAAAAAAAAATGAATTATTACTAATTACTATTAATTACACATTACATAATTAATTCCATAAACATAATTACAAGTTTTTTATACTTTTTATACATAGAGAAAGGAAAAAGAAGTCTAACAATATAACTATTTATTTTAGTTTTTTTATTCAGAATTATTAACTAGTGCATTTTGGGACGGATTTATTTCCTTTCATTATGTTTATAGAAAAGACTCTCCTATTTGATACTTTTCCTTTCCATAAGATAAACTAAAAGAATTACTAAAATTTTTTTACTTTTTTAACAAATTAATAAATAGTCTCATTCGAATTTGAAAATTTTAATTCAATTAGATATACTTTTTCTTCAAGTTTGCCAATTACTAGAAAAATGGAAAAGTTGATAAATTCTAGAAAAATGGAAAAGTTGATAAATTCAATTTAGAGCCTTAAACTTTATTACTGTATTATATTCCATGTATATATGGAATATAATGAAAAAAGACAGAACTAGAAATAAAATAAGCAGATAGGCTTCTTTTTTGAAAAGAGTATAGCTGAAAGACTAAATGCATAGATAATGAATAGTAAAAAACGATTTTGTTTTGAACAATAAATGTCTTTCACATCCAACGATAACAAGAAATAACTTCTTTATCATGGCAGTTCCAAAAAAGCGTACTTCTAGATCAAAAAAGCGTATTCGAAAAAAGATTTTGAAAAAAAAGGGATATTGGGCAGTATTGAAAGCTTTTTCGTTAGCAAAATCTCTTTCTACAGGTAATTCAAAAAGTTTTTTTGTGCAACAAATAAAAAATCAAAAGTTGGAATAATCTGATTTGACTTGACATGAGAAAGGGCTGAATTTTGTTTATTGTTTATAAATTTATAAAAATATATAATATATATTTCTAATACTAATATAAAATAAATAGAAAATAAAATATATAAAAAAAAAAATAAAAATATATAAAAGTGATTTCCATTCTTTTTTAATTTCAATGTTTTATTTTGAACTAATAAATATTAAATTGCACTCCTTTTGCTTTTATCATATGTAGAATAAAGAATTCTTTTGAATTCTAAAAATAGTACTTTTTTTTTCCAAAAAAGAAACAAAAAGAGAAGATACAAAGTTTCATCTTTCTTTTTTTTTCATCTTTCTTTTTATTGTTGGGATATTTTCTCATTTTGAGGATGGGGATTATTATTTTAATTTTATTTTCCCCATCGACCCATTTGTCACAATCACAATATTAAACATTCATAAGTTTTGTCTTTTTATACTATCTAGATACTATTTGAATAGAAAAGAACACTTTAGTTCTAAGACCTTTAGTAAAAAAAAAAGTGAATTAAGACATATATTCAATTTGAAATTAGACAAAAGTTTTGTTTTTTTATTTATTGTTAAAAAGTTAAAAAAACGGAATTTCGCTTTCTTAATTTGAATGTTTCAAAAAAAAATATTGTATTGAATTGTAAGTTTTGTCTTTTTATACTATCTAGATACTATTTGAATAGAAAAGAACACTTTAGTTCTAAGACCTTTAGTAAAAAAAAAAGTGAATTAAGACATATATTCAATTTGAAATTAGACAAAAGTTTTGTTTTTTTATTTATTGTTAAAAAGTTAAAAAAACGGAATTTCGCTTTCTTAATTTGAATGTTTCAAAAAAAAATATTGTATTGAATTGACTCCTTCAAGCTCGACGATTAAATAAAAATTGATTATTATGATTTCGAGCAAGCCGCTATGGTGAAATCGGTAGACACGCTGCTCTTAGGAAGCAGTGCTAGAGCATCTCGGTTCGAGTCCGAGTAGCGGCATAACATCCTGTAATTTTTAAAAAGATACAAAAAATCCTATAATAAATTCAATTCCTGATTTCTAATTGAAGAGCCCTCCCACTTTGAATTTCAAAATTTTATGGTATTGATACAAAAAATCCTATAATAAATTCAATTCCTGATTTCTAATTGAAGAGCCCTCCCACTTTGAATTTCAAAATTTTATGGTATTGTCAACTTTAGAACATATATTAACTCATATATCTTTTTCAGTCGTGTCAATTGTAATTACAATTCATTTGATAACTTTAGTAGTCGATGAATTCGTCGAATTATATGATTCGTCCGAAAAAGGCATGAAAACTATTTTTTTCTGTATAACAGGATTATTAGTTACTCGTTGGATTTTTTTGGAACATTTACCATTAAGTGATTTATATGAATCATTAATCTTTCTTTCATGGGTTTTTTCCATTATTCATATGGTTCCGTATTTTAAAAAACATAAAAATTATTTAAGCGCAATAACCGCGCCAAGTACTTTTTTTACCCAAGGGTTTGCTACTTCAGGTCTTTTAACTAACACGCATCAATCCAAAATCTTAGTGCCCGCTCTCCAATCCCAGTGGCTAATGATGCACGTAAGTATGATGATATTGGGCTATGCAGCTCTTTTGTGTGGATCATTATTATCAGTAGCATTTCTAGTAATTACATTTCTAAAAATCATAAGAATTTTTGATGTTGATAAAAGCAATAATTTATTAAAATTAAATGATTCATTTTTCTTTAGTGAGATAGAATATATAACGGAAAGAAAGAATGTTTTAAGAAATATTTCTTTTTTTTCTTCTAGGAATTATTACAGGTTTCAATTGATTCAACAATTAGATGACTGGGTTTATCGTATTATAAGTATAGGGTTTCTCTTTTTAACCATAGGTATTCTTTCGGGAGCAGTCTGGGCTAATGAAGCATGGGGATCATATTGGAATTGGGACCCAAAAGAAACTTGGGCGTTTATTACGTGGACCATATTCGCAATTTATTTTCATACTCGAACAAATAAAAATTTGGGGGGTTTAAATTCCGCAATTGTCGCTTCTATTGGTTTTCTTATAATTTGGATATGCTATTTTGGGGTTAATTTATTGGGAATAGGACTACATAGTTATGGTTCATTTACATTAACAATTAACCTCTAATTGAATTGAAGACAGGAAAGGGTCTGATGAATGCAATTCTATAGGACAGCAAAGCATATATACAAGAAGCTTCAGGTAAGCCGATGAGAACCTTTTGAATCAACTAATATGATGATTCAAAGGGTTCTCACAAATGCCAAAAAAGTTTGGTTACAATTCCAAAAAAGTTTGGTTACAATTCCTTTTTTTTTTACTTTAATTTAAGAGACAAAAATTTTTTCCTTGTATAACATAAGGATTTTCAAAATTTTAAATCATAGGATTTCTTTTTAATTTTGAGTTTTATTTAGAAAAAACTATCTATAAAAAAAATTAGATAGAAGAGCTTCGACCCTGTCAACCGATAATGAGAAAAGGAAATCCGGATAAATACCAATACCTATTACAGGCAGAAGGGTGGAGATCGAAACAAATAACTCCCGCGGTCCAGAATCAAAAAAATAAGAATAAAAAAAATAAGAGTTTGGAGCATTAAGCAGCTTGTATCCATAGAACATCTGGCGTAACATAGATAATAAATAAATAGGAGTTAATATCATGCCAACTGCCATTCCAAAAGTAATTACTATTTTTGACATGAAAAGATATTTTTGGCCGGTAATTATTCCAAAAAAGACTGCCAATTCTGCAAAAAAACCGCTCATGCCCGGTAATGCAAGGGAAGCTAGTGATAAGATACTAAATGTCGTGAATATTTTTGGCATTAGGACAGCCATTCCGCCCATTTCGTCAAGATACACACGACGTATTCTATCATAACCCGTTCCTGCTAAGAAAAAAAGTGCAGCGCCAATGAACCCATGTGATATTATTTGTAAAATGGCTCCATTGAGTCCCATATCACTTATAGAGCAAATTCCTATAATTATGAAACCCATATGAGATACAGAAGAATAGGCTATTCTTTTTTTTAAATTTCGTTGACCAGGAGATGTTGAAGCTGCATAGATTATTTGCATGACACCTACTATTATCAACCAGGGAGAAAAGATAGAATGGGCATGGGGTAATAATTCCATATTGATTCGAACCAACCCGTATGCCCCCATTTTTAATAAGATTCCGGCTAGAAGCATACAAGTACTGTAATGTGCTTCACCATGGGTATCTGGTAACCATATATGTAAGGGTATAATCGGCAATTTGACAGCAAAAGCAATAAAAAATCCAATATAAAAAAAATTTTCTAGCGCCGCAGGATATGATTGATTAGCTGATGTTTCAAAATTGAATCTTGGTTCAGTGGAACCATATAAAGCGATGCCCAAAGCTCCCATTAATAAAAAAACAGAACCTCCGGCAGTATACAAAATAAACTTTGTAGCTGAATACAGACGCCCCTTTCCCCCCCACATGGATAGAAGTAGATAAACAGGAATTAATTCTAACTCCCACATGATAAAAAAAAGCAAAAGATCTTGAGAAGAAAATAATCCTATTTGACCACTATACATTGCCAACATCAGAAAATGGAATAATCGGGAATCCTGAGTAATTGGCCGAGCTGCTAAAGTAGCTAAAGTGGTGATAAATCCTGTCAGTAAAATAGGGCTTAAAGAAAATCCATCTATTCCCAATCTCCAGTAAAAATCAAAAAATTGGATCCATTTATAATCTTCTGTTAATTGGATTAATGGGTCATCCGATTGGAAATAATAAGAGAACGTATAAGTCATTAAAAGGAGTTCTAAAGTACATATACATAAAGTATACCATCTAATTGCCTTATTTCCTCTATGGGGGAAAAAGAAAATTAAGGAACCCGCCAATATCGGTAAAACTACAAATATTGTTAACCAAGGAAAAGAATTCGTGGTAAAGGCAAGATACGCTTGGACTAGAAAAACCCGTGCTCAAAAACATAATATATATATATTTTGTATTATTTTTTTTTTCGAGTACGGGTTTTTGTCAGTAAACAAAAAATCAAATGGATTCAAGTGGATTTTTCTGAAAAGTATCAATAAGCTAGACCCATGCTTCGGGTTGTTTCATGCCATAAATAAACTCGAACACTCAAGAAATCCGTTGGACAGGCGGATTCACATCTCTTACAACCGACACAGTCCTCTGTTCTTGGAGCAGAAGCGATTTGTTTAGATTTACACCCATCCCAAGGTATCATTTCTAATACGTCTGTGGGGCAGGCCCGGACACATTGAGTACACCCTATACATGTATCATAAATCTTTACTGAATGCGACATTGGATTTCTAATTTTTTTAACGTCAAAAAAATTCAATCTAGTAAATTTCTAAATGAGTCATCATATATTTCGACACCAGACGAATCAATGATTTATCAGAATTTTTTCTATTGAATTCTGGATCGACTCGTGGGATAGAGCCAAGATACTTTAATTTCGTACGTTTTCGCAAACATGGTCGGATAAGTTACATGCCAACCCAATGATAAGTTACATGCCAACCCAATGAAAATTATATTCTATATGATTAATCCTACTTATTCAATAAATTCGATTGATTGATACGGGTTGATTTTCTGTTACGATAAATTGACGAAACAATAGCTAGTCCAATAGCTGCTTCAGCAGCTGCGATAGCTATAACAAAAATTGAAAAAATATTTCCTTTTAATTGGCGACTATCAAAAAAATCAGAAAATGTTACAAAATTTATATTAACGGCATTCAGCATAAGTTCAAGGCACATAAGGGCTCTAACCATATTTCTACTCGTGATCAATCCATAGATACCGATAGAAAATAAATAGGCACTCAAAACAAGTACATGTTCGAGCATCATTGACCAACTCCTTATCAATTTCGATTTATTTCAATATGAACAACAATTCAACATCAACAGATTGGATTGATTATTGACTATAATAAGAATATCACAAGTCCCGAACAAAGAAATAATAATATAATAGATCAAATAAAAGAATAATATAATAGATCAAATAAAAGAATTTATACGTAAATAAGCTTTTTTTAAATAAAATTAAAAGAAAAGAAATTTGATAACATAGAACAAATGGATTGGGTTACTAATTTTAAAGATTTTTTACTGACGAGCCACAGCAATCGCACCTATCAAAGCAACTAAAAGAATTATTGAAATGAATTCAAACGGAATAAAAAAGTCTGTTGATAAATGAATTCCAATTTGTTGACCATTACTTATTAAATCTTGTTCTATAATCTGATTTGTTTTTGTAGTCCAAATAATCCCGTACCATGACGTATCTGGAATAATAGTAATTAGTGAAACAAAAATACTTGTACAAACAAAGGAAGTAACTCCGTTTCCAACAGTCCAAAGACGAAAATCTTTGTAATATTCTGAACCATTCATGAACATCACGGCAAATAGAATTAAAATATTTATAGCTCCCACATAAATAAGGAGCTGTGCGGCAGCTACAAAATGAGAGTTTGATAAAATATAGAATAAAGATATACAAACAAGAACCAATCCCAAAGAAAAGGCAGAATAAATTGGGTTAGTAAGTAATACCACTCCTAGACCCCCTAATATAAGACCTAATCCCAGAAAAAATAAAAGAAAATCGTGTATTAGTCCAGGCAAATCCATTGCACGTAAAATAGAATATTTTTACAATTTGTAAAAAGAAAAATTGATTTATAATAGAAATTATTTATAATAGAAAAACTTATTTATAATAGGTTTTAAAGCCTAAAGGGTGTAAATTACTATAGGTACAGCTATTGTACGAATTTCATTTTTTCTCGAAAAGGGCATTCCAAATTTAATTATTTAATTTTAGAAAAAATTATGGATAGAATTATTACATATATTAATTATTAATAGATTTTCACAAAAAAATTTAGCCGCGATGCAATTCTGACCAATCAATCAAGTCAATAGTTGGAATTTTTCATTTTTGTAGTTATGGACCAAGAAAAATGAAATAAACCTTATTGTATCCCTCTAGATCAAAACAGAATTTTAGTTTAAAAATTGTACTTTTTAATCAATCAAAGTGATTTATCTATTTTTCTTTTTTTGAGTTGAATTCAAAATTGTTCGAATTGTATAATCGTCAACTACTGACATTGGTAAACGACCTAGAGCAATTTGATTATAATTCAATTCGTGACGATCATAAGTGGAAAGTTCATATTCTTCAGTCATTGATAAACAATTTGTTGGACAATACTCAACACAGTTGCCACAAAATATACAGATTCCGAAATCAATACTGTAATTAAGCAACCGTTTCTTTCGAATGTCAGTTTCCAATTTCCAATTAACAACAGGTAAATCTATAGGACATACTCGAACACATACTTCACAAGCAATGCATTTATCAAATTCAAAATGGATTCGACCGCGGAAACGCTCCGATGTGATTAATTTTTCATAAGGATATTGAATAGTTACAGGTAAACGATTTGCATGGGATAAAGTAATCATGAAACTTTGACCAATGTACCGTGCGGCTCGTATGGTTTGTTGCCCATAATTCATGAACCCAGTTACCATGGGAAACATATCGTGAGTATTATATTTATGAATGATTTTTTTTATATTTTTTTTTCTCTTGTTTGAATTTGAAGACAAGTCATGAATATATAAAAAATCTTTTTTTTATTCTTTTATAGCGAAAGGAGTTGGAAAGAGGTTGTTAATAAGAGATTGCCGAGAGAAATAGGTAAAAGAAATTTCCATCCAAGATTTAAAAGTTGATCCATTCTTAGTCTAGGTAAAGTCCATCTTGTTGTGATAGGAATGAACAAGAACAAATAAGTTTTAACCAATGTAATAAAGATACCAATTGTTGTTCCAAAGACTCCACTTATTTTCATTTTATTTGTTTCAAAAGGCTCAGGAACGAATATATACGGACTAGAGATAGTCCAACCGCCCAAGTAAAGAACTGTTACAAATAATGAAGCAACTAATAAGCTTAGATAGGAAGCAATATAAAATAAACCAAATTTGATACCTGAATATTCGGTTTGATAACCTGCTACTAATTCTTCTTCTGCTTCTGGTAAATCAAAAGGTAATCTCTCACATTCTGCTAGAGAAGAAATAAAAAAAATGATAAATCCTATAGGTTGACGCCACAAATTCCACCCCCAAAAACCAGATTTTGATTGTGCCTCAACTATATCAACTGTACTTGAACTGTTAGATAATCATAGTCGGTGATAACATCACTGTTCCCATCGCTATTACAGAACCGTACATGAGATTCTCACCTCATACGGCTCCTCAAAGGCCATAAAACAATTTAAGGACCCGATCGGATTATTTATTTTGCTATAAATTATTTTGCTAAGATATATAGGATCAAAATAAAATAAATCTATCGACGTTCCCAAATTCGCGCAATGAAATTCTATCTGTTATAATACTAACAAAAAAGTACTTCTGAATTAATCTCATCCTTTAATAGTTTCAATTTTTCTTTTTTGAGTAATAACTTCAAAATTTTTCAATAAAATACTCTTTATTTATATTATTTAGAATTTATTTATATTTATTTAGAATTTATTTATAAAAATATTTTTTGTAAAAATACCAATTTCAACCTATCATTTTCGATTACGAAAAAGAATTAGATATTCCGAATTATGATACGAATTCCGTCTATATGAATATGGATATAGGAAAAAAGAATAAAAAAGATTGATTTTTTATTTTATTGTAATTAGATATTAGATTCTTTTTGTTCGTTCCTATTCTTCTTTCTGAAAAAAACAAAGGGGGGATTAAAGGGGGGAAGGGTTATTTCGTTCCTGATAGTTATTTCTTTAATCAGTGGGCAGGAGCATACTCTGGATCGGAATCATGGGGAGTACTGCCTGATCATTTCTACCAATTTAAAGCCCCAATTAATATACTTTTATATTCTGCCGAAATATCTTTTTAGATAGATAATTTTATATTCTGCCGAAATATCTTTTTAGATAGATAATTTTAAAAATCTCTATTACTAATCCTTTGTGTATCTTGGTGTTCCTAACCATCCACTCATTTTTTCTCAATGGCCAGTTATGTTAGCATTATGGCCAGTTATGTTAGCATTATGGTAATACATATAAATGATAAACTCAATAGGGTTGATCTTTTGAGCCCGCGTCAAGCCAGGATGACTAATCAACCAATCTTGGGGCAAACGGTCTTCTTTTCTTATGTTTATTTCTGTTTTACTCTTGTACATAGGAAATGAGTCTCAATTTTTTTACTGCAAATTGACAAGTTGTTTTCTTTCACTCATATAACTATCCAATTTAGTTCATTAACCCAAATGATGAATAAAAAATGAAGATATCTATTCAATGGATTTCGCTTTCTTCCTAAAAATAAAGGAATAGGTAAAAGTTTATGTTTCAACGAATCACACGTAGAGATATGGATAACACACAAAGAGTTAATGGTATTTCATAACTAATCGATTGAGCAGCAGCTCGTAGACCACCTAAAAAGGAATATTTATTATTTGATCCATATCCTGACATAAGAAGTCCAATCGGAGCAATACTTGAAACGGCAATCCATAAAAAAACACCAATATTTAGATCAGTTAAAATAAGGTGATAGCCAAAAGGAATTATTGAATAACTTAATAGAGTTGATATGACTGCTATGGATGGTCCGATACTGAATAAACGAGTATTCCCCCTAGAGGGAAAAATATTTTCTTTGAAAAGTAGTTTTGTCCCATCCGCTAGAGCTTGAAGAACTCCTAAAGGACCGGCATATTCAGGTCCAATACGTTGTTGTATCCCTGCGGATATTTCTCTTTCTAACCATACAATTATTAGTATGCCTAGCGTGATTCCCAATACAAGGGTAAAAATAGGGGCAAACACCCATATAATTCCATAGACATAGACCTCATTTAAAGATTCTAATCTAGAAAAAGAATTGATAGCGTGTACTTCTGTTGTATCAATTATCATTTCAACGATCAACTTCCCCCATAATGATATCTATACTACCTAGTATTGTCATAATATCAGCCAATTTCATTCTTTTAACTAATTCGGGAAGAATTTGCAAATTGATAAAACCGGGCGGGCGAATTTTCCACCTCCAGGGAAAACCACTCTGATCCCCTATCAGAAAAATCCCCAATTCCCCTTTTGGGGCTTCGACTCTCACATAAAGTTCTTGTTTCGGTAATTCAAAAGTAGGAGAAGTTTTCTTACTAATGAATCGATATTCGAAATCGTTCCATTCCGGATCCTTTTGAAAACGTCGGGTTTCTAAATTCTCATAAGGCCCCCCCGGAATTCCTTCCAGAGCCTGTTGAATAATTTTTATAGATTCCATCATTTCACCAATTCGGACTAAATAACGAGCTAATGAATCTCCTTCTTTTTGCCACTGGACTTCCCAATCAAATTCGTCGTAACACTCATAATGATCAACTTGACGAAGATCCCATTGTACTCCAGAAGCTCGTAGCATTGGTCCTGATAAACCCCAATTTATTGCTTTCTCCGCACCAACAATACCTACTCCTTCAACTCGTTCTAAAAAAATAGGATTTTGCGTAATAAGTTTTTGATATTCAGCAACTCCTGTTAAAAAATAATCGCAAAAATCCAAACATTTATCTATCCATCCATGAGGTAGATCGGCCGCTACTCCCCCGATACGAAAATAATTATGCATCATTCTCATACCGGTGGCAGCTTCGAATAAATCATATACTAACTCTCTCTCTCTAAAAATATAGAAGAAAGGGGTCTGTGCACCAATATCTGCCATAAAAGGACCAAGCCATAACAAATGAGAAGCTATACGACTCAATTCCAACATAATTACTCTGATATAGCTAGCTCTTTTAGGCACTTGAATATTTCCTAACAATTCTGGACCATTTACTGTTATTGCTTCTGTGAACATAGTAGCCAAATAATCCCAGCGTGTTACATAGGGCAAATATTGTATAATTGTTCGATTTTCCGCAATTTTTTCCATCCCTCTGTGTAAATAACCTACTATTGGTTCACAGTCAATAACATCTTCACCGTCTAGAGTAACGATGAGTCGAAGAACACCATGCATTGATGGGTGGTGGGGACCCATATTGACTATCATAAGGTCTTTTCGTGTAGCTGGTACATTCATAGGGATTTCCTCGATCCATTTTTTCATGAATTATTGAAAACAAAAAGAAGTTCATATTACGATCTAATAAATCAAATAATTCAAAAAAACTCTTCACATTAACGAGTTTTTGATTCCCGAATATCTACCCGGCTAATTAATTCTTTATAACGTACTCTATTTTTCTTTGCTAAATAAGACATCAGTCGTTGCCGTTTTCCCAGAATTTTCCGCAAACCTCTCTGAGATAAATAGTCTTTTCTATGCAATTCCAAATGTGAAGTAAGTCTTCGTATCTTATTAGTGAAACTTACTATTTGAAATTCAACAGATCCTTTGTTTTCGTCTTTTTCTTCTTGTGAAATAACTGAAATGAATGAATTTTTTACCATAAAATAGCCCACCCTTTTTAAGATTAAGATCTTTTTTATTTCTATTGATCAGTAATAAAAAAAATCAAAAAATGTATTGTATTAATAAATAATAATGTTAGTTCATTTTAATTTGATATACATAAAAATAAAATAAAAATCTCTACTTGTTAGTAATTCAAGTTACTAATTCAAAATTTTGTCAAATAAAATTGAAAATTTATCATTAATCAATCCAATTTTTTTATTCGGTTATAGATACAAAAGGATCCAATTTTTTTATTCGGTTATAGATACAAAAGGATGATATATTTCTTCGCTTACAAAAGAGAACAAAATTCTACCTAAAATGAAAAGTAAAAAAATTCCATTGATTCCTTTCTGGATGAAATATGCTATGGGATATATATGAAAAATGCATCCTTACCAAAATTTTAACCGTGGATATATACATATCCTTACCATACTGAACCGACTGGCATTATTAGTATCGAACCAATAACGATTCATACAAGCTAAATCTTCTAATCGAAAATTGGGCCAAAGAAAAAATTTGAATTTAATTAGTTTATTTTTATCTCTATCAAAATGTTTGCTTTTATCAAAAACGGGACCACGGTTTTTTATGTTATTACCGTTGCAAATTTCTGTATTTATATGAATATTGTTTTTATTTTTTAAATTGAAAGAAATTAGAATTCTTAATTCTCTACAACGTTTCGGGGAGAAAATATTTTCTGGAACAAGTAAATCATAATCATTTTTGTCTCTATTTCCAATTATACTTTGATGCCTTTCAATAGAAATCGAATCGATTTTGTCTCTGTATTTTTGATTAATTTGTTGTTTGTTCTTATGAACTAATAAGATACCCACGGTTTGATACAAAAGAAATTGTCCATCATTTTTTACCGACAGACGAACAGGTTCGATAATCAATATTCCCTTTTTCATCAATTCTGTAAGAGTTAAATCCTTCTGAACCATCAGAATATTCAGACTTATTTCTTGTCTTTGAATAGAAGATATAATAATTTCTCGTGGATTTGTCAGTCTAAGCAGGAGACAATATACTTTGATATTATTGATTATTTTTTGATTTAAAGAACCATTCCATCTTAATTGAAAACATAAATATCGTTTTAGGAAGAAATCAAGTTCTACTTCCGTATGACTTTTGTTTTGCTTTTTATGTCTATTTTTTTTCATACCTAATCCCATATAATCTTCTTCAATATCTTTTTCTTGATTTGTGATGAATTGATTTCTTGATCTTGGTGAATTGTAAGAAAAAAAAGATTTTTTTTATCCATTTTTTTAATTATTTGAGACTTATTAGTCTGAGTATTTTTTTTATCTTCGCTTCCAGTATCGATCCAAGATTCAATATCGACCTTTTTTCTAAGACAAAAATGGAGAATTTTCCAATCAAAATATTTGCTTTGCTCCATATCAATAATGTCATCTTCCGCTAGATAATTATTGATAGGAATACCTTCCAACATGTCGAAAGGGTTGCTTTTTTTTGTGTTGTAATTATAAGAAATCTTTTGTTTATTATTTATTTGGAATGGTGATCCATAAATATATGAGTCCTTCTTATTTTCATAATTAATAGATTTATATGATAAAAGATTATATCTATAGTGTTTTTTAAAATTATCTTTTTGCTTTGGTAATGAGTCTGCCTCAAAATAAAAATCATTTTTTTTTTCAAACTGAATTAATTGGTCTTTTTCATATAAATTCCGTTTGTTTAATTTTTTCTTTTGAACCATAGAGTGTTGATTGATTCTATTTCGCCATTTTTGTGGTATTAATCGAGACCATCTAATCTGAGATAAATCGTATTTATATTGATAATGACTCTTTAACCAGTTTTTCCATTGATTCATTACAGAATTTCTAACATTTTTTTCTTTTAATTCGAAATTAAATAGCCCTTGGACTCTAAAATACTCCTTTATTTCATTCTTTATAAAAAGGCCATGATATTGAAGGATAGATCTTAACTTATATAAGTTAATAATTTGGATTTGTGATAATTTGTAAAATACATACGCTTGTGACAAGGAAGATATGTCACAAAAAATCTGTGAATTCTTATTATTCTTATTAAAAACAGCAAGATTACTTGACTTTTTTCTATTTATAATCGAAATAAAGTGAATTGTATTTTGATTTGTTTTATCAATTTTTTTGTGATTTTCTTCATTATTGTAAATGTATTTAGTAATAATTTTTTTTGTTGATTCAAGAAAAAGCTGTGCATTGCGTCTCGGAATATTAATGATACCTAAAAAGATATCTATGTATATCCTTTCAATCAAAATTTTTATAAAAAAATGGAATTTATTTGCTAATCGAGCATTTCTTCTTTTTAATATCTGTGAAAAATTTTTTGATGATTTTAATATTTTAGCATTATAACTTATTTTGTTAGGACTAATATTTATCTCCGAGGTTAGAATTTTTTTTTCCTTTTCTTTTGAAATTT